ATGTCTGTTTTTAATTTAATTCCAAGTCCATTAGAACAATTTGAAATTGTTACTTTAATTCCTTTAACATTTTTTGGTTTAAATTTTTCATTAACAAATTCTACATTATTTATGTTTTTCTCTTTTTTAATAGCTGTTTTATGAATTAGTTTAAGTTTTTATAAAAATACATTAGTTCCTAATAATTGACAATTAGTTAGTGAAATGATTTATAGTGTAACTATAAATATGGTTCAAGATAATTTAGGTTCTAAAGGAGAGTTTTATTTTCCATTTATTTTTACTTTGCATTTATTTTTACTTTTTTGTAACTTAATAGGTATGATTCCTTATAGTTTTACTGTAACAAGTCATATCGCATTTACATTTGGTTTAGCATTAGCCATTTTTATTGGTATTAATATTATAGGATTACAAACCCACGGATTAAAATTTTTTGCTCTTTTTTTACCAAGAGGTGTACCTCTTCCTATAGTTCCATTATTAATTACAATTGAATTTCTTTCTTATATTGTTAAAGTTTTTACTTTGTCTATACGATTGTTTGCTAATATGACTTCTGGACATACCTTATTAAAAATTATTGCAGGTTTTGCTTGAACAATGTTATCTGCAGGAGGTTTATTGGCAATATTTCATTTAATTCCCTTAGGACTTTTGTTAGCATTAATCGGATTAGAATTAGCTATAGCAGGGTTGCAAGCTTACGTTTTTACATTATTGACATGTATTTATTTAAATGATGTTTTAGAATTCCATTAATAAAAAATGCCTCAATTAGATCGTATAATTATATTTTCACAAATTTTTTGATTATTTTTAATTTTTTCATTATTTTATATAGTTTTAGTACATTATTTTTTACCTAAGTTTTTAAAATCCTTAAAATTACGTAAACAAATTATTTATATTAATACTCAAGAAGCCTTAAATAAAACAGATCGCATATTAAATAAGCAAATTTTGTTTAAAAAAGTATTGCTTAAAAATTTAAGTATAGTTGTAAATTTATTAACTATGCAATCAATTAAGTTAATAGAAAATAAAAAAGGATTTGATACTTTAATATTAGATCAAAAAATTAGTTTTGTAATTTTAAATACTRTAAAATTTTGTGATTTAAAAGTATTAAATTCTATTTTTATTTATCCTAAACTATTTAATTTTAAAAATTAATTAAAAAAGATAATGTATTTACTTATTTTATGGTTACCATTGTTAGGTTCTATTTTTACAGGATTTTTTGGACGATTTTTAGGTCATAAAGGGTCTAGTATTATTTCAGTAATTTGTGTAATTATATCGATGTTTTTTTCAATTATAGCGTTTTTTGAAGTGGGTTTTATGGGTATTAATTATTATATTACGTTAAGTTCTTGAATTGAAGTAGGTTTATTTAAAATTTCTTGAAGTTTTTTATTTGATAGTCTTACTGTTACAATGTTAGTTATTATAACTAGTATATCTAGTTTAGTACATATTTATTCTTTAGAATATATGCAAAATGATCCTCATCTTCCTCGTTTTATGTCTTTTTTAGAAATTTTTACATTTTTTATGTTAGTTTTAGTAACCGCAGATAATTTTGTTCAGATGTTTGTTGGTTGAGAAGGTGTAGGATTAGCTTCATATTTATTAATAAATTTTTGATTTACCCGATTAGCTGCAAATCAATCTGCAATTAAAGCATTGGTTGTTAATAGAGTAGGCGATTTTGGATTAAGTTTAGGTATTTTGACATCTTTTTATATTTTTAATTCTGTGGATTATTTGACTATATTTTCTTTAGCTCCTTTGTTTAATGATTTTTATTTAAATTTTGGTGGAATAAACATTTTGGGTATTACAATAATAGGTGTTTTTTTATTTGTTGGTTCTGTAGGAAAATCGGCTCAATTAGGATTACATACTTGATTACCAGATGCTATGGAAGGTCCTACTCCTGTATCGGCATTGATTCATGCTGCAACAATGGTAACAGCAGGTGTTTTTTTATTAATTCGGTTTTCACCTTTAATTGAATTTTCATATGTTGTCTTAAATGTTTTAGTAATTTTTGGATCTTTAACAGCTTTTTTTGCAGGTATGTCTGGAATTTTTCAAAATGATTTAAAAAGAGTTATAGCCTATTCAACTTGTAGTCAATTAGGGTATATGATATTTGCTTGTGGTATCTCTTGTTATCATGTGAGTATATTTCATTTAGTAAATCATGCTTTTTTTAAAGCGTTACTTTTTTTAAGTGCAGGATCTGTTATTCATGCTTTATCAAATGAACAAGATATGCGACGAATGGGTTCACTTATTAAATTTTTGCCAGTAACTTATTCTTTAATGTTAGTAGGATCTTTTGCATTGGCAGGTTTTCCATTTTTAACGGGATTTTATTCTAAGGATTTTATMTTAGAATTATCACAAATTACATTAAATAATAATTTGAGTAAAATTGAAGGTGTATTTGCCTGTTGATTAGGTAACTTAGCAGTATTTTTTACTGCTTTTTATTCTTTTCGTTTAATTTATTTAACTTTTTTAAATTCGATAAATACAAATAGAATAGTAATTTTAAAAAGTCATGAACCTTCTTTATTAATGTTAATCCCTTTAATTTTATTAAGTTTTGGAAGTATTTTTTTAGGTTATCTTGGAAAAGATTTATTTATAGGATTAGGGACAGATTTTTGAAAATCTTCGATTATTATTTTACCTACTAATTCATATTTTATTGAAGCAGAATGATTAACGACAAGCTTGAAATGATTACCTTTTTTATTTAGTGTATGTGGAATTATTTTGGCTACTTTTGTTAATACCATGAAAATTTATCAATTTTTATATAATAGTTTTTATCGTACTATATGTTTTTTAGTTAATAAAAAATGATATTGAGATGTATTGTACAATAGATTTTTAGTTTTCCCAATTTTAAATTTTGGTTATTTAGTTTCTTTTAAAGCTTTAGATAGAGGATTTATTGAATTATTAGGTCCTTATGGTTTTGCCATATTAATACCTAATTGATCATTTATGTTTTCGAAATTACAAACGGGTCAATTAAGTCATTATTTATTATTTATTATTTTAGGTATTTGTTTATTATTTATAATTATTTTAAATAAAATTCAATTATTAATATTTTATTTTGTTTTAATCTTTTTCATATAAAAAAAAATTAGTTGGGGGTCTATAGCTTAAAGGTTAGAGCGTACGCGTGTGGCATGATTTGTATTATATAATTTATTTTTATTATTTAATACTCGTAAATATACGAATTAATTTTTTATATAAGTGAAATTCTTATCGTTTTAAGCTTAAACGTAAATTTTATCTTATGATTTTTTATCAAAGCTAAGTTGAATTATTAAATTTACTGGGTACGTATAGAAATTTATTGAAAACATCATAACTCTAAATATATATTTGTAATATCGAATTTATAGCGTGCAATAAATTCTAGCTTGATATAAATTTGGTGTAAAATAAAATCCTACAAATTTAAAAAATAAAAAATTGAAACATGTGAATATAAGGAATAATATATAAGCAAATGTTTTTTTGTAATGAAAAAAATAAGCCTAGTATATTAATAAAAAAGCTGTATGATAAGAAATTATCATGTACAGTTTTATACAAAGGTAGAAAAAATTATTACTATCGATTGTAACTTGATAAGCGTAAAATTGGTTGTTCGAATCAATCTAGACCTAAATTTTTATAATAAATTTTTATGTTAAGTTTAGAATTTTTAAATCCTTTAATTTTAGTATCTATAACACCACTTTTAGGAATATTTATATTGTTTATTGTACCTTCTACAAACATTTATCTATGTAGATTAATAGCATTAAATATTGCTTGTTTAACATTTTTGTTTTCCGTAATTCTATGAATTCAATTTGATAGTACAACATCTTTGTTTCAATTTAATAATACATATAACTGAGTACAATCTATTAATTTATATTATACGATTGGTATAGATGGTATTTCTTTATTTTTTATTTTATTAACTACATTACTTACAATTTGTTGTATATTAGTTAGTTGGGAATCTGTACAAAGTTTAGTTAAAGAATATTTAATCTGTTTTTTATTATTAGAATTTATTTTAATTCAGGTATTTTGTGTTTTAGACTTATTATGATTTTATATATTTTTTGAAAGTGTGTTAATTCCAATGTTTTTAATTATAGGTATATGAGGATCTAGAGGACGTAAAATAAGAGCAGCATATCAATTTTTTTTATATACATTAATAGGCTCTTTATTAATGCTATTAGCTTTAATTATGATTTATTTTGAAGTTGGTACTACAGATTTACAAATTTTATGGTATTATACTTTTACAGAATATAAACAAATTATTTTTTGATTAGCTTTTTTTGCAAGTTTTGCTGTTAAAATCCCAATGATTCCTTTTCATATTTGATTACCAGAAGCTCATGCAGAAGCTCCTACAGCAGGTTCTGTAATATTAGCAGGTGTATTACTTAAAATGGGTGGATACGGTTTTTTACGTTTTTCCATACCAATGTTTCCAGAAGCTTCAATTTATTTTATGCCATTGGTTTTTAGTTTAAGTATAATAGCTATTTTATATGCTTCATTAACTACTTTAAGACAAATAGATTTAAAAAAGATAATTGCTTACTCTTCAGTTTCACATATGGGATTTGTTACAATTGGAATTTTTTCAATGAATTTACAAGGGATTGAAGGTAGTATATTATTAATGTTAAGTCATGGACTAGTATCTAGTGCATTATTTTTATGCATAGGTGTATTATATGACCGTTATAAAACTCGTATACTAAAATATTATGGAGGTTTAGTACAAATCATGCCTATTTTTGGAATTTTCTTCTTTTTTTTTACATTTGCAAATTTGGGATTTCCTGGAACAAGTAGTTTTATTGGAGAACTTTTAGTATTAATAGGAGCATTTCAAGTAAATCGAATTTTAACATTTTTTGCGTCTGTTGGAATGATATTAGGAGCAGCATATTCTATTTGATTGTTTAACAGAGTAAGTTTTGGTAATTTAAAAATGCAATATATAATATGTTATCAAGATATTTCTAGGAGAGAATTTTGAATTTTAATTCCTTTAGTTTTAATAATTTTATGAATGGGTATTTATCCAATTCCATTTTTATTAGAGTTACATTTTTCAGTAATTAATTTATTGGAACAATTAGTATAATTTTTAAGTATAAATGTTTGATATTATTTGAGTTTTAATACGATTAGGAAGTTTACTATTTTTTTTAAGTGTTATTATAGATATTGAAATAATTTTATTTATAAGTGGTTTAATGTTATTGCATTTAAATTTTGGATTGAGTACTATCTTAAGTGATTATGTTCATGTTAATAAAATTAAATTGATTTTATCATTTTTAATTCGTCTGTCAACTATTGAAATTAGTCGATATATTCTAGAACTTTTATTATAAAATTAAAAAGCTTAGTTAATGTATAATTTTTTATATAATTTTTATTCTCTTGCAACAGAAATATACATTTTATTTAATGTATGTTTATTACTTATTTATGGTGTTTTTTTTAGTTCAGTGTCAAAATTAGGCTATCCGTTATTAAATAAAAATTTTACTTTATTAACACTACAAATATTATTTTTTAGTTTTATATTAACGTTTATACAGACACCTTTATATATAATAAGTTGAAATGATCTTTTGATTGTTGATATATTTACTTATTATATAAAATTAATTTTACTTTTATCTGCAATAGGTTGACTTTTTTTATCCTTCGAGTATTTTACATTTAAAAAAGTAAACTATTATGAATTATGAATCTTAGTTTTATTAGCAATTATAGCAATGTTAGTTGTTTTGCAATCATATGATTTATTAGCTATTTATCTTGCAATAGAGTTTCAAAGTTTAATTTTGTATATTTTAGCTAGCATAAATCGAACTTCAGAATTTTCGACTGAAGCAGGCTTGAAATATTTTATATTAGGAGCATTTTCTTCAGCATTTTTACTTTGTGGTGCATCCATTGTTTATGGTTTAACTGGATTAACAAATTTAAATGATTTATCTAAATTTTTTGCTAGTGTCTTTTTAAATGAAAATTTTTTTTCTTATAATTTAATAGTTGGTTTTAGTTTTATTTTGGTAGCATTTTTATTTAAATTAAGTGCAGCTCCATTTCATATTTGATCACCCGATGTTTATGAAGGAGCTCCTCTTATTATAACAGCTTTCTTTTCAATTTTACCTAAACTTGCAATTGTAGGTTTATTATTTAGATTTTTATTATATACTTTTCACGATTTACTTTTATTTTGACAAGGAATAATTTTATCGTCAATATTTTTATCACTTATAATAGGTACGTTTGGTGCTTTTGCGCAATATAAATGGAAACGTTTTCTTGCTTATAGTTCAATTAATCATGTAGGTTTTCTTTTATTAGGTATGTTGCAAGGAGATTTAGAAAGTATTTCAAGTGTAATTTTTTACTTAATTATATATATAATTACTATGATAGGAATTTTTTCTTTTGTAATAAATACTAAGATTTATAAGTACCCAAATTTTTATCAAATTCGTTATTTAGATGATATTAGTGCTATAATAAAATATAATCCATTTTTAACATTTTCTATAACTATCTTGTTATTTTCTTTGGCTGGTATCCCTCCTTTGGCTGGATTTTTTTCTAAGTTATTTATTTTAGTCGCAGCTTTACAAGTTAATTCTTTTGGCATAAGTTTATTAGCTGTTATAATGAGTTGTGTAGCTTGCTTTTATTATATTCGGTTAATCAAAAATATGTATTTTGAACCAATTTCTTACACTTGAAAAGTAATTAAGCCTATGGATAAATTAAGTTCATTAACATTAGTAATTTCTATAATAAGTATTTTATTTTTGTTTGTAGATATAGAAATACTTTCTATAATTTCATTGGTAATGTCTATACCATTACTTTATTAATTTAAAAATATGTTTTTTATAAGTATAATTTTGAAAATTATTATCATAATTTTACCTTTGCTTGTTGCTATAGCATATATGACTTTAGCAGAACGTAAAGTTATGGCAGCCATGCAACGACGTAAAGGACCTAATATTGTTGGAATTTTTGGTTTATTACAACCTCTGGCAGATGGCTTAAAATTATTTGTAAAAGAAACAATTTTACCATCTAGTGCAAATTTAAGTATGTTTATTTTAGCACCTATATTGACATTTTTATTGGCATTAATTGCATGATGTGTATTACCAATTGGTGAAGGTATGGTTTATTCGGATATAAATATAGGTGTTTTGTATTTATTAGCTGTATCTTCGTTAGGTGTTTATGGTATTATAATTTCTGGTTGATCCAGTAATTCTAAATATGCATTTTTAGGAGCTTTACGTTCTGCTGCACAAATGGTTTCTTATGAAGTTTCTATTGGTTTAATTTTAATTAATGTTTTATTATGTGCAGGTTCATTAAATCTTACAGAAATAGTTTTAGCGCAACAAAAAATTTGATATGCATTTCCTTTATTACCAGCTTTAGTTATGTTTTATGTTTCTATACTTGCTGAAACAAATAGGGCACCTTTTGATTTACCGGAAGCTGAAGCAGAATTAGTAGCAGGTTATAATGTTGAATATTCTGCTATGGGTTTTGCTCTTTTTTTTTTAGGGGAATATGCTAATATGATTTTAATGTGTGGTTTAACTACTATTTTATTTTTAGGAGGTTGATTACCTATTTTTAATTTGGTACTTTTTTATTGGATTCCTAATACAATTTGATTTGCTATTAAAACATCATTATTATTATTTGGTTTTATTTGAATAAGGTCTGCTTTTCCAAGATATCGTTATGATCAGTTAATGAGATTAGGTTGAAAAATTTTTTTACCTTTATCTTTGGGTTGAGTCTTATTTATAGCAGGAATTTTGTTAAGTTTTAATTGATTGCCTTAATATGAAATTAATTTTCACAGAATATTCCATAATTTTAATTTTTTTAGTTATTTCTTTTTTTTTATCTTTATTAATCTTTAGCTTATCTTATTTTTTAATTCCTAAAGAAGCAGATCAAGAAAAAGTAAGTGCTTATGAATGTGGATTTAATCCCTTTGATGATGCTCGTGCAACGTTTGATATTAGATTTTATTTAGTAGCAATTTTATTTTTGATTTTTGATTTGGAAATTAGTTTTCTTTTTCCTTGATCTTTAGTACTAAATGATATTTCATTATTTGGATTTTGAAGTATGATTATTTTTTTAATAATATTAACTATTGGTTTTATTTATGAGTGATATAAAGGAGCTTTAGAATGAGAATAATTAATATTAATTTTTTAACTTAAAAAGTAGATGAGAAATATGTGATCCCATACCGAACTCGAAAATATGTCTATCTTTTCTAAAACTACTATTTCTATATGGAATTCTTAGACAGTTAAAAAAATGTACAAAAATAATATAAAATCCGTTATATTACATATATTATTTAAATCTAATAATATTTTATGTACCGTTACTACTATTAAAGGTAGTACACTTTTTTGAATATCCGCTGGATCAAAAAAATATTGTGGCGCAAAAAAAATAACATTAACAGTAATTATTTCAATGTTAAAAACAATTTTAGAATATTTTATTAAATTAAAAATAAAAAATATTCATATAAATTTAAATGGATTTAATAAACATAAAAGAGTAGTATTAAAATATTTTAAATATTCTTTTATAAATATATTATCAATTACAAATAATACAAAATTTCCTCATAATGGTTGTAAAAACTTAAAAAAACAATACATATAATAGCGGAATAGTTCAATTGGTAAGAACATTGGAATCATAATCCAAAAGTTATAGGTTCAAATCCTATTTCCGTTATTTAGCTAGATAGCATAGTGGTTTATGCAAAAGATTGCAAATCTTTTTACATCGGTTCAAATCCGATTCTAGCTTTTACGAGAGGCTGAATAAAAAGTTTTTTAAATTACTATGAATGTAACTTTACAAAGTGCTAAAATGATAGGGGCTGGATTAGCAACTATAGGTTTGACTGGCGTAGGAGCCGGCGTAGGAATTGTATTTGGGTCTTTAGTAATGGCTTATGCCCGTAATCCATCGTTAAAACAGCAATTATTTGGTTATACTATTTTGGGATTTGCATTAACAGAAGCTGTAGCTTTATTTGCTTTAATGATGGCTTTCTTAATTTTATTTACTTAATATAAAATATTTTAGGGTATAACGAAAATGGTTAACGTGTTTGCTTTGGGAGTAAAAAATTGTAGGTTCGAATCCTACTACCCTAATAAAATAATTTCTATGAATGAATGGCTGAGTGGTTTAAAGCATCAATTTTGAAAATTGACATAAGAAGTTAAACTTATCGTAGGTTCGAATCCTACTTCATTCAGTTATAAAAACTTTTGCAACTAAAAATAAACGGTAAAAATAAGTCCGGATAGCTCAGAGGTTAGAGCATAGGGTTGAAAACTCTTGAGTCATGGGTTCAAATCCCATTCTGGACATAATTAACAATTTTTTAATAAAGTGTATTTTATGTATAATCGTCCATTATCGCCTCATATTACAATTTATAATCTTCAAATATCTTCTTTGGCTTCTATTTGACATAGAATTTCTGGTATATTATTAGCTTTTTCGATCGTTTTTTTTTTTATTATATTACAAATGGTAATTCATTTTTATAATAATAATTTTTTATTATATTTATTAAATTTTTGCACATATATACTATACTTTTATTTAACTGTAKGTTTATTATTTTTATTTAGTTTTTTCTATCATGCAATTAATGGATTAAAACAAATTTTATGAGATATTGGTTTTTTCATAAATAAAAAGTTTATTTTTAATTTTTTTATAAGTTTAAGTTTTTTTATTTGTTTTATTATTTTAATTTTACTTTTCTAATTTTGAAATGTTTTTAAAAAAATCTAAAAATAAAATAAATTTATTTTCAATAAAAAATAATTCTCAACGTTATTTGCGTGTATATAGATGAAATCCGTTTTTGTATAAAAAACCTTGATTTAATATATATCCTATTTCCATAATTACATGTGGGCCAATGATTTTAGATGCTTTAATTCAAGCAAAAGATATACAAGATACTACTTTAACTTTTAGACGTTCTTGTCGAGAAGGAATTTGTGGTAGTTGTTCCATGAATATTAATGGAGTAAATACTTTAGCATGTTTGAAACCTTTGGCAACAAATGAAAAATTTATCACAATTTATCCATTACCGCATATGTATATAATCAAAGATTTAATACCAGATCTTACTCATTTTTATTCACAATACAAAATGATTAAGCCATGATTAATAAATGATAAAATTATAATTAAAAAAGAATATTTGCAATCAAAGAATGATCGTAAGCAATTAGACGGATTATATGAATGTATTTTATGTGCATGTTGTTCAGCAAGCTGCCCTAGTTATTGGTGGAACCACGATAAGTACTTGGGCCCGGCTATTTTACTACAAGCATATAGGTGAATTATAGATTCAAGAGACTCTTTTACTAATTCGCGTTTAAAATTTTTAGACCATAAAATGCGTCTATACAGATGCCATTCAATTATGAATTGTAGTCAAACTTGTCCTAAATTTTTAAATCCGGGGAAAGCTATTGCATCAATAAAATCAAAAACTTTTTTATTATAAAAAGGCGGAAAACGGGATTTGAACCCATAACCTTTAGATTCACAATCTATTGCTCAACCAGATCGAGCTCCTTCCGCCTTAAAAGCGAAAATAACTCAATAGGTAGAGTCTAATCTTGCCAAGATTATGGTTGAGGGTTCAAATCCCTTTTTTCGCTTTTTTCAGTTTACATTATGCAATTAGACATTTATTTATTTATAATATTTTCTATTTTTGCTTTATGTGCTTCTATAATGGTTATAAGTTTATCAAATGCAGTACATTCAGTATTGTTTTTAATTTTAGTTTTTTGTAATATAGCTAGTTTATTGCTTTTATTAGGAGCAGAATTTTTATCTTTTATGTTACTAATAGTTTATGTAGGGGCTATTGCTGTTTTATTTTTATTTGTTGTTATGATGTTAAATATTAAAAGATCTTTTATCCAACGAAGTTTTTCTTCAGTTATCCCGATAGGTTTAACTATATTTTTTATATTGTTTAATCAATTAGCGGGAATATTTAATAATTTAAATTTATTTAATTTAATCCAAAAAAAATTAATATGAGTTTCTTGAATTTCTGAAAGTAATAATATCACAAATATTCAAGTAATCGGGAATGTATTATATACAAAATATTGTTTTTTATTTATACTGTCGGGATTAATTTTACTTGTAGCAATGATAGGTGCTATTGTTCTTACTATGCATCAAAGGACAAATGTGCGAAGACAAAAAATAGAATTACAATTAAATCGTAATTTTGGAGGCTCTGTAAAATTTATTACTTTAAGAAAATAATTTTTAATGATAAACGGATGTGATGAAATTTGGTAGACATATTAGATTTAGATTCTAATGATGATTAACCATCGTGAGGGTTCAAATCCCTCTATCCGTATAAATTTAAATTATGGATATACTATTTAAATAGTATATCCATAATTTAAACAATTTATTTAAACGTAAGTAGAAACTTTTCCATTTTACCTAAAATAGGTAAAATTATTAAAAAATATACAAAATAATATATACTTGCAATTTGCCCAATTAAAACAAAAGGGTCCTCCACAGGCATACCACCAATTCACCCTAATATAAAACAACAACTTAATATTGTTCAATATAAAAATCTGTAAAAAGGTCTAAATCTAGAACTCCTAATTTCTGTACTATGAATTCAAGGTAACAATGCTAATACTAAAATTGCAGAAATCATAACAATTACTCCACCTAATTTATGAGGTATACTTCTCAAAATAGCATARAATGGTAAAAAATATCATTCTGGCACAATATGTGCAGGCGTAACCATAGGATTAGCTTCAATATAATTATCTGAATGCCCTAATACATTTGGAGAAAAATATATAAAAAAAGAAAAAAAAATTATAAACATAGATAATCCTAAAAAATCTTTATAAATAAAATAAGGAAACATTCGAACTTTATCAACATTAGAATCTATACCTAAAGGATTTCCTGACCCATCTTGATGTAATATAACTATATGGATTAAAGAAGCAGCTATTATAATAAAAGGTAATAAGTAATGTAAACTAAAAAATCTATTTAAAGTTGCATTATCTACAGAAAAGCCTCCTCATAATCAAGTAACTATAGAATCTCCTACTAAAGGTATTGCCGAAACTAAATTAGTAATTACCGTAGCTCCTCATAAACTCATTTGCCCTCAAGGTAATACATAACCTATAAATGCAGTTATTATCATTAATAAAAAAATTATAATTCCAATTACTCATACTCAATGACGTGGTTTTGTATAAGAACTAAAATATAAGCCTCGAAAAATATGTACATAAACAACAATAAAAAACATTGAAGCACCATTTGAATGGATGTATCTTAATAATCATCCATAATTTACATCTCTCATTATATGTTCTACACTTGCAAATGCTAAATCTACATGTGGAGTATAATGCATAGCTAAAAAGATTCCTGTTATAATTTGAATAAATAAACATATAAATGCTAAAAACCCAAAATTTCAAGCATAATGAATATTAATAGGGGTTGGATAATCAATCAAATGATTATTTACAATAGAAATAATAGGACGTTTAAGTAAACGCATTTAATAATTAATTTTTTAAGTTTTTTGCTACTCGCTACTGGACTTGAACCAGTAACTCTAATAAAAATGAGAATGAATTTTAAATCCATCGTGTTTACCAAATTTCACCAAGCGAGCTACTAAAAAAAAACCTACTCTGGTGTAAAAGGACTCGAACCTTTACATGATAGCATCAAAAGCTAATGCCTTACCAATTTGGCTATACACCAAATAAAAAACGGGTAACGGGATTTGAACCCGTAAAATTCAGTTTGGAAAACTAATGATGTTACCAATTTATCTATACCCGCTTTTAAATAAATTATATTGTTTCGATATATTCTCTCAATGCAATCTTATAATTACATTCAAAAATTTTAACTTTTATTTTAGAAGTATAAAAATATTTTAATAAAATAACTTTTTCTATTTTTTTTACTAATAATAAACTAATTAACTTACTCATTTGGTGTTCTATACGCTTAACAGAAGAAAGTTTTTTTAAAATAACATCTTTATTTTGTTGAACATATAAATTAGGTAACTTATATATTAATACTGAACTTAAACTTAAAAAATGTCTTTTTAACAAACTAAAATTAATTAATCATATAGGTAATATTTTTTGTAAAGTTAACTTTTTATTTATAGAGTCCAATAATATATTAAAAGACTCTAAAAATTCTATTTTTAACTGTTCTTTTTGATTTTCAAAATCTTCATATATTGAATCCTTTAATTTATTGTAACCAATTCAACAAAAAGTAATAAAGCACAATAAAATTAGGGTTTCTTCATTCAATAATATAATATTTTGAGAAATTAAAATTAATGATAATAAAATAATAATACTAAAATTTAACATTTTTTACATACCACCTCATCAATAAATCGATACAAATAAAAACAACCATACAACATCCACAAAATGCCAATATCAAGCTGATGATTCAAATCCAAAATGATGTTCTTGAGTTAATTGATATTGTAATAAACGTAATAAACATATAAATAATGAAATTGTGCCTATTAGAACATGAAAACCATGAAAACCAGTTGCCATATAAAAAGTTGATCCGTATATTCCATCTGATAATCTAAAATCAGCCATATTATATTCGTAAGCTTGTAATGAAGTAAATATTATAGCTAAAATTATAGTAAATATTAAACTTCAAATAGCTTGTATTCGATAATTGGCTACAATTGCATGGTGGCATCAAGTAACAGTGCAACCTGAAAGCAATAAAATTAAAGTATTTAAAAATGGAATTTCTCATGGATTTAAAACAATTATACCTTTAGGTGGTCAGGTTAAACCTATTTCAACTGTAGGAGCTAAACTACTATGAAAAAACGCTCAAAAAAAGGCAAAAAAAAACAAAACTTCTGAAACTATAAAAAGAAGGACTCCATAACGTAATCCTTGTTGAACTATACCTGTATGATGTCCTTCTAAAGTTGATTCCCTAACAACATCTCTTCATCAAACAAACATTGTTAGAAATAACATAAAAAATCCACAAAGTAAAACAGTACTTCCCTGTTTATAAGCATGCATGTACATTACACCTCCTATTGCACAAGAGAATGCTGCAAATGAAGCCACAAAAGGTCACGGACTTGGATCGACTAAATGAAAAGGATGCCTTTGTATAGACTTTGATATTTGTGATAAGTAAATCATAATCTTATTTTGGAATATTTTTAAAAAACGCAATTAATTTTTTTCAAATTTTGGAATTCATTGAAAAAAGTATAAAAAAAACTAAAAGTAACACGATAACCTGTGAAAGAGAAAGTCGCATCAGTTTATTCATTTAATTTATTAGAAATTCAAGAAATATAGTTAGATAATTTTACTACTTCAATTACAATAGGCATAAATCCATGATTTATACCACATATTTCACTACATTGACCATAAAAAATTCCTTCTCTCTTAACAAAAATTGATGTTTGATTTAATCTTCCTGGAATAGCATCACACTTTATCCCTAATGAAGGTATTGCTCAACTGTGAAGTACATCAGATGCTGAAACTATAACTCGAATATGCGTATTTATTGGTATTACCATACGATTATCAACCTCAAGTAGTCTTAATTGACCTAAATCTAAATCTTCTTCAGGAATCATATAACTATCATATATAATAGATTCGCCTTCTTCATTTAAATAATCAGAGTATTCATAACTTCAATATCATTGATGACCTAATGTTTTTACAGTTATTGCTGGCGATATAATTTCATCCATTGCATATAATAAAGAAAATGAAGGTATTGCTATTATTAATAAAATACACGCAGGTGTTATTGTTCAAATAATTTCAATTAAAGTTCCATGTGTTAATGAAGAAGGTCTAATATTTTGAGTATTTTCAAAATGTCATAATGTACGCACTAACATTCAAGATACAAATATAAAAATAATACAAATAAAATACATTAAATCATGATGTAAATTAATAATTCCTTCCATAATAGGAGTTGCAGGATCTTGAAAACCTAATTGTCAATCTTCAGCAGTATCATTAAAAACCAAAATATTTGGTATAAAAAATAAAAACGGATATATATTAAATCTTAACTTATATAGCATTTTATTTTTTACACTGTTTCGCAAATCAATGGCATTTCTTCAAACGTATGGTATGCTGGCGGAGAAGTTACAACTCACTCTAAAGTTGAGTTACTTTTAGTTTCAAATTGTCCAAAATCTCAAGGAGCATTTATACAAGGGTTTTTTGAAGTTAATGATATAAAAACTAAATAAAAAAAAAATAATGTACTAAACAATGCTATATACGAACCATAAGACGCTACTAGATTTCATCCAGCATAAGCATCTGGATAATCAGGTATCCTTCTAGGCATTCCAGCTAATCCTAAAAAATGCATAGGCATAAAAGTTAAATTAACGCCAATAAAAGTAGATCAAAAATGTATTTTCCCTAATAATTCAGGATATTGCACTCCAGTAATTTTACCAAATCAATAATAAAATCCAGCAAATATTGCAAATACAGCACCCATTGATAATACATAATGAAAATGTGCGACTACATAATAAGTATCATGCAAACTAATATCCAAACCAGAATTTGCTAAAACAATACCTGTTAAGCCTCCTATAGTAAATAAAAAAATAAATCCAGTTGCAAATAACATAGGTGTTTTAAAATGTATCGAACCTTCTCACATTGTTGCTATTCAACTAAAAATTTTAATTCCTGTAGGTACAGCTATAATCATTGTAGCTGCAGTAAAATAAGCTCTTGTATCTACATCTAAACCTACAGTATACATATGATGTGCCCAAACTATAAAACCTAACACTCCAATTGAAACCATAGCATAAACCATTCCAATGTAACCAAAAACAGGTTTTCGGGAAAAAGTTGCTACTATATGACTAACCATACCAAAACCCGGAAGTATTAAAATATAAACCTCTGGATGTCCAAAAAATCAAAAAAGGTGTTGATATAATACAGGATCTCCTCCTCCGGCGGGATCAAAAAAGGCTGTATTAAAATTACGGTCTGTTAAAAGCATGGTAATTGCCCCAGCTAAAACAGGTACGGCTAATAATAATAAAAACGCTGTTATAAAAATTGATCAAACAAATAAAGGCATACGATACATGCTTTGACCAGGGTTACGCATATTTAAAATTGTTGAAATAAAATTTATTGCTCCTAAAATTGAAGATGCTCCTGATATATGTAAACTAAATATTGCCAAATCTACAGCTCCTCCAGAATGACTTTGAATTGAACTTAATGGGGGATATACAGTTCATCCTGTTCCTACACCTACTTCCACAATTGCAGAAGCTATAAGTAAACAAAGAGAAGGTGGCAACAATCAAAAAGATATATTATTTAAGCGAGGAAAAGCCATATCAGGACTTCCTATCATAATAGGTACTAACCAATTACCAAAGCCTCCTATCATTACAGGCATAACCATAAAAAAAATCATTAAAAATGCATGTGCAGTTATTAAAACATTATAAATCTGATGATTTCCCAATAATAATTGATTTCCTGGTTGTGCTAACTCCATACGAATTAATATTGACATACATCCTCCTAGAACTCCTGAAAAGGCACCAAAAATTAAATATAAAGTTCCTATATCTTTATGATTAGTTGAAAAAATCCAACGTGAAATTCATTGCATAGATAAAAATTGCATAGTCTTTACGATATTAAATGTTATTTAACTTAGTTAATCTAACTTTAACAAACGAGAGAGACGGGACTTGAACCCGCAACTTTTAATGCGACAGATTAACACTCAACCTTTGAGTTTCTCTCTCTTTCTTAATAAAAAATTATTTAATTAATACAATTTTAAATGATATTTTTTTTACAAGATAAAAAAAAAGTTTTTTCATTTGTTGTTCTGTAATATTATCAAATTCTAATAAAATGAATCCTGGTCGAACATAAGCGGCATGTGTATATATAGATCCTTTACCCTTACCCATTCGAGATTCTAAACTAAATTTTGTAAGTGTAAAATTTAAAGATAAAGGCATTCAAAAACGAAAGCTTTTTTTATTATTAGTTAAATACTTTAATTTTTTACTAATTAATCATTTCAAAGAATCACATTGTTCTTTTGTTAATCTTCCAAAGGAACTAACTTTAATACCAAAACAACCATATTTTAATGTATAATTGGATTGTTTCAATTTTTTTGAATATTTATTATGTGTTTTTCTTTCTTTAAACATTTTTTTACTTATTTTATTTCATAAAATAATCAAATCCGCAGTCCACAGGTTCCTAATTTTGTATGTAAATCTTTTTGTGAAAACTCCACATAATTTTTTAAGGAAATTAACGATAAAGAACCAAAGTTTTGTTGTATACTTTTAGCCATTTGATTTTTAGTATTACTAAATCGACCAACTAATTGAATTTTAAATCCTTTTAAATGAACGTGTCTAATACCTTTTGTACAATAAATTACTTTAACAGTATTAAAATGGTTCATAATAAATTGATTTATCAATCATAATACTTTATTAAAATTTTGATTTTGTTCAATTAGATAAATAGCATAATTTAAAACTAAATTAGATGTCAACATATAATCTATTTTTTTATATATACGTAAATATACTTTTAATGAAAATCAATTCAACAAAATTTTTGATAAATCAAATATAACTGAAAAATATTTATTCTGTAAAACATAGTTATTATCTAATACATAAATATTCAAAAAAAGTTTACGGTTAATATACAAAAATTCTTTATCACTAATTAAAAACCGATTAATTTTTAAAATTTTTAAAATTACATTATCAAGTTGAAACTGTTTAAAAAAAGATAAAACATAATAATAATCTAATTTAGTATAATTTTGTATTGTAAAATCTCATATTTGAAGTAAACCAAGTCTAAGGCTTATAGGATTTATTTTTCTGGTCATAATTTTTGTTGATTAAGTTAAGTCAAAATTCTTTTGAATAATTCGGATTTATTACAATAAATAGTTATTTATTACTAAACAATTTTAATAAACCGATCTATCTAATAGTCTTTTAGATTATTCTTGAAAAATAAATAAAGAATACTTAATACATTTGATTCATTCAGCATTTATTAAAAATTAACTTAGCTACTCGACGATGCTATTGGCAATAACAATCAATTAACCAGAGGTTAAAGTGTTTAGGTCCTCTCGTACTAAAAACACACTTTATATTTTTCTTAATCTTACAGTAGATAGGGACCGAACTGTCTCACGACGTTCTGAACCCAACTCACGTACCTTTTTCACTAGCGAACAACTAGACCCTTGAAATCTTCTTCAATTCCAGGATAAGATGAGTCGACATCGAGGTATCAAACCGTGACATCAATATGAACTCTTAGTCACGATGAATCTGTTATCCCTAGAGTTCCTTTTATCTGTTAAACGATATTAAATTCCACACTTAAATATCGGGTCACTATGACTGACTTTAGTCCCAATTTGATTTATAAATCTTATTGTCAAGCAAGCTTAAGTCATTATACTCTTCACTATTTTTATTAAATAATTATTACTTACCTTCGTACACCTCCGTTACTTTTTAGGAGGTACTCATCCCAAGTAAACTTTCTCTTTTAAACGGTCTTTATAAAAATGTTATTTATAAATTAAGTAAAAAACTTAATTTAAAGAGTGGTTTTTCAAAAATATAAAAAGTTATTCCCACTTAATCTATACAATTAAATAATTTTTTACAATTTAAAATCAAAGTAAAGGATCTAGGGTCTTTCCGTCTTACTGCAAGTAATCTACATTTTCATAGATAATGTAATTTCGCTGGATTTATATTGAAGACAGTGAAGTAATCGTTACGCCATTCATGCAGGACGGAATTTACCCGCCAAGGAATTTCGCTACCTAAGGATTCTTATAGTTAGAACCGCCGTTTACTTAGATTTTTAAAATAAGCATAAACCTAAATTTTTTATTCTTAAGCACTGGGCAGGCTTCAGACTCTATACAGTTTTTTACAAATTTGCAGAGTCCTATGGTTTTGTTAACCAGTCGTTACTTCTTATTTAATGCTACCCTATATTGTTAGGGTTCTCTTTATAGCGAACATACAGAGTTAATTTGCCGAGTTCCTTCAATATAATTTTTCCATCCACCAATAATTTTCTCAATAAGTTTACCTGTGTCGGTTTAAGTACGGTTTATTTTTTATAATTTTTTCTCGAAAATAATTTTAATTAATTTTTTACCTTTTACAACATAATTATATATAAAATTAACTTAAATAATCTTTTTCATGTTAAAATAACACATATAAAAAGTATAATATAATATATTAATTTCCTATCGAATACAATTTTAATTCTACTTCTTAAGGACCGACTAACTCAATGCATTTAAAATTACATTGAAACCCTTAAACATTTAGTGATTGTGATTTATTAACACAATTATCGCTACTCATATCAGCATTAGCATTTCTGTTGAGATTTTATAATTTTACAATTATAAAATTTTTACAGAACGTTTCACTACCATTAAAATTTTTTAATTCGCTATTTCGATATAAAACTTAAAGTTTCTTTATATTTTAAATTAAAAAAAGAAAAATAATGAGCTAAAACGCTTTCTCTAGTGAAAGACTGCTTCTAAGCCTAACTAATTTTAAATATTTGTACTTTTTTWAWTTTTCTTCCCTAAGTTATAATTTAGAAATCTTAATATACGATCTGGATTGTTTTCCTTTTGTCTATAAATCTTTTCACTTATAGACTGACTGTTAAATTTTTAAGTTTTTAATTCGGAGTTAAAAAAAAGTCAGTAAATTTTTACATCCCATTATTTTTTCTGTACTCTAACTCAAAATTTAATATAATTAACGTAGTACTTAAATACATTTCGTGAAAAACCGGCTATCTCCAAGTTTGATTAGTCTTTCGCTCCTAACTATAAGTCATCTCTATATTTTGCTACATATACGAGTTCAGCCCTCAAAAATCTTTTAAAACTTTTTTAGCTTGCTCACAATTAGATCACTTGGTTTCAGGTTTAATATATATTACTTAAAACGTTTATTTATTAATAATTTAACTTGCTATATACATTAACTTGCTGATTCATTATGCAAAAGGCATTTCGTTGTTTTATACTCCGAAAAATTATAAACACTCAACTCAAATTATTTTTTCAAATTTCTTTACCTTTCCCTCACGGTACTCATACACTATCGGTTAAAAAGTTTTTATAAGCTTAGAAGGTGGTCCTCCTTTATTCATACAAAATTAAAATTCATATTACTTATAATTTTTTTATAAAAAGTTTTTACTATTACAGGACTTTTACCTATTATAGTAGATTCTAATAAAAACTTTTCTATCAAGCTTTAAAATCGTATTCACTCACCATTACTCACGACTATTCTATTGATTTATTATCAATGTTACTTAGATGATTCAATTCACACTGTTTCCAATAAATTTTATTAAGTTTACTTTAAATACAGAAATTTATAAATCACAAGCCTGTGCCTCCTTATAACTTTTCGTAGCGAGACGTCTAGTAACTTTTTACCAAGGTTTTCATTAAGTGCTTTTTTTAAAAATTTTGAAATCTCTTAACCAAATTATTTAACCTTTCATTAAATGCATTAATTCAACTGTAATGATATTGCGTATCCGATAATAAATAACCAAAATAGCTAAACCTATAGAAGACTCTGCTGCTGCTACTGTTAAAATTAACAATGAAAAAATTTGTCCTACAACATCATCTAAATAAATTGAAGCAAAAATTAAATTAAAACTTATAGACAAAAACATCATTTCTAACGACATTAACATTACCAAAATATTTTTTTGATTTAAAAATATTCCTAAAACACTAATTAAAAATAATAAAATCGAAACACTTGTTATATTTAAATAAATTAACATTACTTTTCTTTTTTAAATTTATAGGATAGCAGAATTTTTTTAATTTTCCAGCCGCAGATTCCCCTACGGCTACCTTGTTACGACTTCACTCTAGTTCTTTTTTTACTTTAAATTATATCATAATTTAATCATGTATAATTTTCGAATAAAATAAATTTCCATAGCGTGACGGGCGGTGTGTACAAAACCCGAGAACTTATTCACCGTAACATTCTAATTTACGATTACTAGCAATTCCAACTTCATATTTTCGAATTACAGAAAACAATCCGTATTTAATTTACTTTTTAGCATTGCTTAAATTTACATTTTCGCTTCTTTTTGTACAAATTATTGTAGCACATGAAAGTAGCCCAGTTTATTAGGGTCATGAGGACTTGACGTCGTTCTCACCTTCTTTTAAGATATCTTTAACAGTTTATATTCAAAAATATATAAGAGTTTTGTCCGTTTATTGGAATGAACCAAACGTTTCACAACACGGACTGACGACAGCCATGCAACACCTGTATTTTATTATATTCAAAAACTGGTAAGATTTCGCGCGTATTATCGATTTAAACCACATGCTCCACTGCTTGTACAGGTTCCCGTCAATTCCTTTGAGTTTTAATCTTGCGATCGTAGTTCCCAGGCGGAGTGTTTAATGCGTTAGCTTTACTTCTGAATATTCAAAAATTAACACTCATCGTTCAGGGCATGGACTACAGGGGTATCTAATCCCTTTTGCTCCCCATGCTTTAATATCTCAATGTCAGTTTTATTCTAGATTATTGTTTACACTTTTGAGGTTCTTTTAAATATCAAAACATTTTACTGTTACATTTAAAGTTCCATAATCTTTTCTTAAACTCTAGAAAATTACTTTTTTAGTCTTCTTAAAAATAAAGTTTAAAATTTTAACTAAAAGATAAGTTTCCACCTACATATTCTTTACGCCCAATAAATTCAAATAACGTTTGCCCTTCTCGTATTACCGCGGCTGCTGGCACGAAATTAGCCAGGACTTTTTAAATATTAATCATAATTTCAAAAATTTTAATGTTTTAAAACAAAAAGTTTTCTTCACATATATGACTTAGCTGGGTCAAGCTTTCGCTCATTGCCCAAAATTCCCCACTGCTGCCTTTTAAAAAGTTTGGACCGTATCTCAATTCCAATGTGGTTGTTCGTTTTCACAAACCAACTAAAGATCATTAGCTTGATATAACATTTACTATATCAACAACTTAATCTTATATAGACTTTTCTCAAAACGATAAAATCTTTACATGTATTAAACAATTTTTTGAGGTTAATTTCTATACTTTACTCACCCGTTCACCATTAATTTTTTAATCTAAAAACTTATTTAATTTGCATGTGTTAAGCTAATCATTAACGTTCATTTTGAGCCAGGATCAAACTCTTTTAATTTTTTTTATTATAAAATATTTGGTTTCTTGCTACCCTATTTTATTTGATGAATAAAAATCAAAATTTCATTGTATTAAACTAAAGAAAACACCTGCTTCAGTACATATTAAATTAGATAAAACTTTTTTATTTAATAAAATAAATTCTTTGGAAAGAAAAACACTTAATAGTCGATACTTYATGAATGTTAACTGAATATGATTAATATTTTTTCTTCTAAAAACTCTTTTTTTATTTTTTCTACCAATAAACTTTGAGATATTATTTTGCATATTTTTTAATTTTTTTATATACGGGAATAGGATTTGAACCTATAGCTTTAGATCATGAGTCTAATGAGTTGACCTATATTACTCTATCCCGTTTTTAATTTACTCCTAGTGGGATTTGAACCCACATTTATGCTATGAAAAAGCATTGTCCTTAAACCATTAAACGATAGGAGCTTAAATTAAACTTTTTTACTTCCATACTTCGAACGACTTTTTTTTCTTCCATTAACAGCTCTTAAATCTAAAGTACCTCTAACAAGATGATATTTAATTCCTGGAAGATCTTTTACACGACCTCCACGCACTAAAACTATTGAATGCTCTTGCAAATTATGACCTTCTCCGGGAATATAACTCATAATAAATTTTTTAGTACCCGTAAGTTGTACTTTTGCTATTTTACGATCTGCAGAATTTGGTTTCTTGGGATTCATCGTAAAAACCTTTAAACACACACCTTTTTTTTGGGGACATTTTTCTAATGCAAGAGATTTTATTGGTTTCTTTTTTTTACATCTAACCACTTTAAGTAATTGATTAAGTGTAGGCATATTAAAATTTATTTTTATAACATCATTTATAACAAACAAACAAAAAAACTGCTTCAAAAATTAAAAAAATAAACCCTACCAAACATCCTTGTATAAATCCATCGGGTGGAATTAATAAAAATAATATAAATAAAATAACACATATAAAAAATTTACGGCAGTATTTTATTATAAAATAAATCGAATTCAATTTAAAAAAAAAATAAAAGTTTAAAATAACTATAAAAAATATTAAATTTAGTGAACTTATAAAATATTGAAAAGTTAAAACCCATTTTACATAACTTAAAATACGAAATTCCATAAAAACTTCAAATAAACTATTATGCCCAACATTTAACTTTGTTAATAAAAATAATACACAAGGTAAAATAAAAAAATAAAAAAGAAAAAAATAAATAAAATATAAACTTGTAAATCACAATAGCAATCGCTTGAAAAATTTAAGTTGATATTTATATCAACTAGAACTATTAAATTTATATAAATGAAACAATCAATAAGGAAATATAAAAAATAAGGATTTAAATATAATAAGAAGTCATAAAGTATTAAACAAATCCATAACATTTATTACAATAAACTTTTTTTGCCCTAATCGAATAAATGGATAAAATTCAAAAAACAATAAAGAATGTGAATTTAAGCTTGCTATACTTAAACAAAATACAAAACTAATAAAAATATAAGTTAATCTAAATAATAATTCTAAGGAATAAAAATAAATAAGTCTAGAATACATAATTGAGTGTATTAGGATTTGAACCTAAGATCAATAAATTAAAAGTTTACTGCTTTACCAAACTAAGCTATACACCCTTACTTTACATTTAGTATGCTTGGAAAGAATCGAACTTTCATTCTTTAAATCCGTAGTTTAATGCTTTATCCTAATTAAGCTACAAGCATTTTTAAAATAAACTTACTATAAGCAATAATGGATTTGAACCATTAACTTTTTCGGTGTAAACGAAATACTCTACCTATTGAGTTAATTGCTCTTTTATAAATAAGCTTCCTTCCTGAGTAGGATTCGAACCTACAACCATATGGTTAACAGCCATATGCTCTACCATATTAAGCTATCAGGAAAAGAAAAGCTTCCAAATAATAAGATATAAAGCACAACACAAGTTAAGTATAATAACTATATATGAGGAGGATAGTCCTATTCTTAGGTATATAGGATTTCAATTGGGTATATATGGGGAAGGTGGTTGAGTGGTTTATAACAACGGTTTGCTAAATCGTCACACTTTATAAGTTTGATAAGTGTCATGGGTTCGAATCCCATTCTTCTCGATGTACTTATAATATTCTTTGCGTTTTGAAGGATTTGAACCTACAATATTCAATTTAGAAGATTGATGTTTTATCCATATTAAACTAAAAACGCAATTTTATAATAATTTTGTTTAAAAGATTAATTTATAATAAAAGATTTTATTATTTGACTTCCAAAATTTTGAAGAGGGTAGGATTTGAACCTACGATTATGATTATAAATAGATTTACAGTCTATCGCTTTAAACCACTCAGCCACCTCTTCATACCTGTGCTTTATATCTTATTATTTGGAAGCTTTTCTTTTCCTTACGAGGATATGGAAAGGATGGGAATATAGTTTAATTAGGTAAAACATATGTTTTGCATACATAAGATTATGGGTTCAAGTCCGATTATTTCCAGAATTGTTAAAATATATACAATTGAATGAATAAATTTAGATTAAATAGTCAATATAATTATATTGAAATTTTTGATTCTTTCGAGAAACATTTTTCTTGTAATAAAGTATTTTTTAATTTTTTTATATCAAAAGTATTGAAAATTCAAGTTATAAATTTGGAAAAATCTGTAAAGTTAATCTTAGATAAATGTTTATTTTTGGAACTTTTAACAGGTCAAAGAAAAGTTTTAAATAAAAAAATAAAAAAAGACGAATCCTTTTTTAAAATAACTATAAAAAAGAAAAAAATTTTTTTCTTTTTAGAAATTATTTTCCATAGTATTTTTATGGAACAGCAATTCACTAAAAAATTACAAAATATTAAAGTTGCAAATTTAGTTTTTTTTTTGCCGTATACAGTTTTAGAAAAGTTATTATTACAATTGTCTATATATAATAATATTTCCATATTAATTTAAAAGTATATAATTTTATGGGAGAATAGCTTAATAAGGTAGAGCTTTGGTTTTCAAAACCAATGGTTGTAGGTTCAAATCCTTCTTCTCCTGGTTTATAGATTAGATTAGTTGATTTTTGATT